GGAACAAGAAGATTTAATCGGAAATATCGACAAATTCTTGCGGAGTCCAAAGAAATGAAATAAAAAAAGACCCACTGTTCCAATTTCATCTCTATCGAATTTTAATATCAGAATAGTGGATATAGTCATGATTCAATGGGTCAGGTCCACTTACTTTTTCTTTTGTTGATTTCTAATCTTTACAATGGATTTGATTGGAATAGTGGAAAATAGGAATATTTGGCAATTCAAGAAATGACTTATCATTATTCATTCTCATTATTCATTATAATATAATAAACAAATGTTCAACTTTATAACTACTATACTCTAATTGAATTAGAATAAGTTATTATTCTAATTCAATTAGACAGTTGGTTACTTTTTTTTATTACAAATATCAACAATATCTCTATTCTCCGCTCAAATATGAATACTAAGACTGGAGTTTTATGAAAAAATCGAAAGCCCCTTATCGGATTTGAACCGATGACTTACGCCTTACCATGGCGTTACTCTACCGCTGAGTTAAAAGGGCGCGTTTGATTCAATTCCTGAATGAATCATTATGCGGATAAGATATATCTATGTACATATATTATATACATAAGTACATGCAATAGACTCATAGTAGCTGGTGGCCCATTCGGGAACGAGAAATTGGATTTCCCTAGCGAGTATAGGTTAAGAATGGTTTATTGATATTGAATTTGATAAATATCAATGCAATGAATTATTTCAAGACTGACTCTAATTACTTTTCTTTTATTGAATTGATCCCTATCAGAACGAAATTCACTTGATTGATACATGTACCTACCAATTCGACATAGATCCAAGATATTTCGTCGAATCATGTGATGAAGATATTCTATTTGTCCCCTGAAGCAAATTCTTAAAGAAAAAACAATTTTCGATAACTTGCCTCAGATTTATCGTTTGTTAATTTCCTGGCTTAGTGTGAGATAGGCATATCTCATCTTAACAACGAGTGAATCAATGAATGAAAGTGGAAGAAATGGAGTTTCACCTTTTTTCTGGCGGACAAGTCATTCCCCGAAAGGATCCTATCCTTCGTATTATTTTCTATTTCTATAGATAAATTTATCTATAGAAATTGATTATTATTTATTATATTTATTTAAATATTTTAATATAGAATATTTAATAGAGTACTATCTAATAGAGTAATATCGATTTATAGATTTATATAATAGATTTATTAATAGATTTATATATAGAATGGCGCTTAGAATGAATGATTCATGAATAGAAATGACGAATCAAAAAATTCTATGGAATCATGAAAGGCAGAAAGATCCGTCGGATCTAGTCATACCATTACATTATATTGACAATTAAAAAAAACTGTTCATACTATGAGCATAGTATGATGGCGGTCGGGCAAGCATGCATGCCCCCATCGTCTAGTGGTTTAGGACATCTCTCTTTCAAGGAGGCAGCGGGGATTCGACTTCCCCTGGGGGTAGGGTACTACGAAAGGAAGTTGATCATGGATTATCAATAAGCCTAGAATTGATTCTTCCTGGGTCGATGCCCGAGCGGTTAATGGGGACGGACTGTAAATTCGTTGGCAATATGTCTACGCTGGTTCAAATCCAGCTCGGCCCAATAATTCGCTGATCCACCATGAAATGATATAACTCATTTGTTTTCCAGAAATTCCTGATAAGGAGGAATAAAAAAAAAAAAAAGAAAACTTTATGATATATCCCTACTTCTATTTATTTGTGCTCTATTTATTTTTATTTGTTCCCACAAATGCGGATCTTGCTAATGATCTAGATTCATATCAGGATCTGTAAGTATAAAGTCTAAGGAAAAGAGGAAAGAAAAAAAAGACTCTTTTTGTTCATTGAAAGATTGATTATCAATCGATTTGACAATAACGAAAGGATTAATCCATGTCGCTCTCACTAAAGTGCGTATCCATGTGGATATCAATATATCATTCGCGTCTATGTTACAACACGGCGATTCTAAATAGAAATGGTTTGAATGAAATCATAAGAATATGTATGCTATACACCTTATTTCCCTGGGATTGTAGTTCAATTGGTCAGAGCACCGCCCTGTCAAGGCGGAAGCTGCGGGTTCGAGCCCCGTCAGTCCCGACGGATCCAATAAACACTCAATTCATCTCTCCATTTTCTGTGAAAAAGAGGACAAGGAGCAGAATTTCATTCCCAACGGAAATCCTTATTTCTTTTTTTTTTTTGCTTTTTCGTTTCGCATTTCTCATCAAACAAATCCGGTAATTTCCATTACTTCAACTAGTACCGATTGGTGGGAGAGAGACATATGTGGATTAGTACAATTATTGGTAGCATCATATTCAGAATTCCAAGAGATACCGTACTGGGTCGGACTTTTTCGATTGTTCCCGATCCGTGTAATGGAATAGAATACCCTATGTTTCCTGGAAGCACATACACAAATGGAATTCATTTCTTGTACGCTACAAAATGAATTTAACATAGTTACCCTGATAGAATACTTTTCAGATTAAACCTATCTCTTTTTCCGGTTCCGATTGTGTGTAATCTCAGTTACTAATTTGAATTTGAAACAATTTATCTCATTCAAATTGCACACTGAACTTTTGATATATGCGTCCCAGTCCTAATCCAAGGAAAGAGGATATTAATAAAAGAAAGATCAAACAAGGATCCCGCCCAAGGGAATGAATCATTTTTTTTTCCTTTCGGATCCCATCGAAAAAAGAAAAAATTCGAAAATAGTGAATTTGATGGAATATTAGATCTTTTAGACTGGGACTCATCTTTATCACACTTCTTTGTCTTCCAAGAAAATTAGATCATTAAAAAAACGGAGTTTAGAACTTAACTCAGTCTTTTTTTTTCCATTTGACTTCTATTGTTTGTTTGGGTTTGTAACCAATGGAAGTGGAAAAACGGTCAGATGATACTTCATCAGATGATTGTACAAGGAAGGTGGTAGCTTATAGAAAAGAAAGAAAGAATGGAAAAGAATGATAAATAAAGGAATTCTTGATTAGATTAGATCAGGAATCCATTTTTGGATTCGGTATGGATAAAAGATCTTCCTATGTTATACTATTCAATTCTCGACGATGAATCGATTTGATAGCTCAGATATTGTTATTCATGATATTGATCTGATTCAATATCATCGAGATATAATTCATCTCATTGAATTTACAGGTGAAAGATTTCTCATCTCTATGGGATTAAATCCCGAGTTATTGCGAAGTAAAAAAAACGATGATATTATGGAAGTAAATATTCTTGCATTTATTGCTACTGCACTGTTCATTCTAGTTCCTACTGCTTTCTTACTTATCATTTACGTAAAAACAGTCAGTCAAAATGATTAATTTGAACGAAACTTGACTCCTTAGTTCTTATCAATGATTGAAGAAATAAAATCAAAAGGATTCCAATTTCGCGTCTTAAATGAAATGAGCGGACTAGAATCAGCAGTATTCTATGAGATCCGATAGTATGGTAGAAAGATTCATATATTTCTTTCTACCATACTATTTATTACTGTTATTGTAGTGTATAAAGTTGTACTGTATAAAGATAGAGGCTTAATATAGATCAATCTAAAATATGTATCTTCATATTCATATATGTAGATATCAATTACATATATGTAATGTATATAGCACCCCAATTCTATTTCTTTGCTTCATCTATTTGATTTGTATTGATTCCAATCAATCTGAAAAAATAGAAAGGCAACTCTTATGGTTCTAATTCCTAGATTTCTGATTATTTCCAATATGAATCCCGGTATCCATCGAAAGAATCAAATCAATGAAGGAAAAATTGTATAGGCATATATTAATAAAAAAAAACCGAGTAATCTTTTTTTTTTGTTTTTTCGCATTCCGAAGAAGTAATTGATTGAGCCGTTGACAGATGATTCAAGGAGCTCTATGGGAACTTCTTCGGATTTCGAAAAGGAGTAACCCCTGTAACGTTTGAACCATGATATGAAACGAGTTGATAAAGCATAAATCAAATTTATACAATAATAAAGTAAGTACGCAATATGTGACTTGCCCAAGGCAAGATCTTATTATGCGTAGTATCTCGTTGGACAATCACTATGTCTATGTTGTTTCCCATAGAAAGTGCGTATCCACTTAATAACAGAACTACTTTCTCTTTGAACAGTAAAGAGGGAAACAAATAAAAAGGGTCCGTTGTTCCTCGTTGTCCATATATAATTCTGGTAAGAGCCGGTTCACCGAAATAGAAAATTTAGCAAGAATTCGGTTGGAAGAAATTGCCTATCATTTGTATCCCCTTTACTTTCGAAATACGAACATGGGAATCATTGAAATATCTGTTTGATTGAAAGGGTATTATTCATATAATACATTACTCCACCAGAATCCAATGGAATTTCGAAATAAAGATATTTTTATTTAAATTGAATTAATATTTGAAAATGAATATTTTCAATTAAGAATTCAATAGTTAAAGTTCAAAACGAGAATGATTTATAAAACAATTGATACAGTTTGATTTGATTACTCAACTCAATTAGTAGTACCCTTAGAGTCCACTTCTTCCCCATACTACGAGTGAAAGGGAAAATGTAAAGACTACCATTAAAGCAGCCCAAGCGAGACTTACTATATCCATGTGAATTATGTCCCCTATCTCTATGAATATGAAGGAATTATTCCATTATTGCTCACTAATAATAGTGGAATCAATGGTGCAGAGTCAAAAAAAAAGGGGGGGATTCTGACCCAACACTATTGATGAACCAATCCAATAAATACATCTATAACAAGTTCGTATATGATTTCTAGTAGAATCGGGAAACATTAAGCACAAGCAAAATAAAATAGGCAGTGACACCCTTGGAAAGTATCAAGGGAGTGTTACTAATGGAACATGTAGGATAATAAAACCTATTGTTTCTTTTGTTGCCCTTCATAAGTAAAAGGCATAAAAATATGGAATCAAGATAGTATCTATCACATACCTCTATTTCCC